TTTTGAAATAGTAAATTAACAAAAAGATTGATACATAAGATAAATACAAGAAGAGATAAGAAGAAATTCGTCCGCCACCCACATATTTGATCCCTTCTCCTACAAAGAAACTTGCAACACCAACCCCATTCGTAATTCCATCAATTACTCGTCTATCAAAAAAGTGAGTTAATTGGGCTAATCCCCTTATAGCCCTAGTTAAGGCTGTTGCATAAAAAACATCTATGTAACCACGATTATATGACCAATTATATATCACATTTTTGATTCGGTCCAATAAAATTTTCTTAGGACCCGTTTTAACAAATGAATTGATTAAGTCCAAATTCTGGAAAGATGAATAAACAGACCCATATAAAAGAGACGCTATGAATATTCCGAAATAGGATATACTAACTGAAAAAATTGCATTTATCAAAAATTCATACCAATCTGGGGAATAGTTGAAATTTTGATGCAAAAGGTTTATCGATGGGATTAACCATTTCGATAATATATCAAAATCCATATCCATTACTCCTGAAATTCCGATGGATCCAACGAACAAAGTAAATAGTACCAATACGAGGAGAGGAAATAACATAGTATTTTCCGATTCTTGAGGATACACGGAAGTTTCTTTATTGTCAAAATGAGTACTAAAGGATCGCATCAGGTTTCTTACATTCCCATCAATTTTATATGTCTTCTTCGAAAAAAAGGAAACCTTTTCATTATTATTCATTGTTGATAAAACGAAATTTCTTTTAACGGGTTTCGGTCCTTCTTTCCCCCATATAGATATTGAATAGAGCGAGCCATTTTGAATACTGCTGTAATTTTTAAAATGAATGTGTAAATGCCCTTCAAAAGTAAGTAAGTACATCCGAAACATGTAAAATGCAGTTAACCCTGCTGTGGAATAAGCTATTATCGCAAAAATGGGTGAATACAACCAACTATCATTAAGAATTTCATCTTTGGACCAAAAACAAGCAAGAGGCGGAATACCACAAAGAGAAAGTGTACCTAATAAAAAAGTAGTTTTTGTAATTGGGACATATTTTGTTAAACCACCCATAAGAACCATGTTCTGACTTTTCTCTGGAGAATATCCAACAATAGGTTCCATTGAGTGAATAATGGATCCAGATCCTAAAAACAATAATGCTTTAGAGTAGGCATGAGTGATCAAATGGAATAAAGCAGCTCGATACGAACCTATACCCAAAGCTAACATGGTATAACCCAATTGAGACATCGTAGAATAGGCTAAACTTCTCTTAATATCTCTTTGAGCAAGAGCCAAAGTAGCTCCTAATAGTACTGTTATTACACCTATCAAAGCAATGAGATTCATTATATAAGGTATAACTGTGAAAATAGGAAGAAGTCGAGCGACGAGAAAAATTCCCGCTGCTACCATAGTAGCAGCATGTATAAGAGCCGAAATAGGAGTGGGTCCCTCCATGGCATCCGGTAACCATACATGAAGGGGGAATTGTGCAGATTTAGCAACTGCACCGACGAATAATAGGGAGGCACAAAGAGTAGCAAATAAAAAATGAACCCCATTACTATGGATCAAGTTCTTTAAAATTTCGAACAAATCCCGAAATTCGAAACTACCTGTTATCCAATAAAGACCTAAGATTCCTAATAGTAAACCAAAATCCCCTATACGATTAGTTACAAACGCTTTTTGACAAGCATTTGCTGCAACGGTTCGTGTGGACCAAAAACCGATTAATAGATACGAACACATTCCCACTAGCTCCCAAAAAATATGAATTTGTATCAAATTGGAACTAGTAACTAATCCCAACATGGAAGTATTGGAAAAACTCATATAAGAAAAAAATCTCAAGTATCCTTGATCATGAGACATATAATTGTCACTATAAATAAGAACCACGATTCCAACAGTAGTGATTAATATTGACATAATAGAAGTAAGTGGATCGATGAAGTAACCGAACTCTAAGGAAAAATCATTATTGATGGTCCAAGACCATAGATATTGATAAATAAAACTGCCATTTATTTGTTGAATAGACAGATTGGCCGAAAAAACCATTGTTATACTTAGCAATAAAACACTAGGAAAAGCCCACATACGACGAAGATTTTTTGTTGCCGTCGGAACAAGCAAAAGTCCCAATCCTATTGACATAGTAACTGGAAGTGGAACGAAAGGTATGACCCATGCATATTGAAATGTATGTTCCATAAAAAATAAAACTTTAATCTTTTTTTTATTGTTTCTGATTCACCAGCTCTTATCTCTTTCGAAAGGAGCAATATTTAAATAAAGAAAATAAAGAAGTTACAATTGGTCAAATGCTATGACCAAGTCATTAGTAAAAAGTTATTACTTAGTTATTAACTAATCTAATACTAATATATTTATGAGGATACAGAATATAAGATATTAAAGCATTCCATTATTACTACTATGACTATTCCGGGAAATTGTGGAATTTATATACATAAAAAAAGGAAAAAGAGTCACACCAAAAACGGGGCTTGATTCTGATATGGATCATAAGATCTACCAATAACTCAACCTAATATAAGACCTAGTCATTTTAGTTAGTTTATTCAGAGTCATTAACTAATTCATTGAATGTGGAACTGATTGATTGGCTTCTATTCCAATAAAACAAACAAAAACTTATGTTTATAGGAAACACTATGATACTCGATACTCATTACTTTAAATAAAATGAAAATATCCAATAAGAGAGAACTAAAATGACCTTTATCAAGTAATGTATTGCTTAGTTTAACGGATTAATTAACAGCCCCATTTGAATGAAAATTATGGGTACTCTATTCTCGAGCTTGATCAATTAATAGTAATAGAAAAAAATAATAGTAATAGAAAAAAAATGTTAATGTTACATTATTTTTTTTTTTTATTAGATTTACTTTTCCATTTATGAACTACAGCACAACGATATGATTATGATATATAAATAGACTGAGATAAGAATCGGAACCTTTTTTGATTCTTATCAACGGCAATTCATTCAATTTCTATGGTAGTAAATCACATAGACATAGATCCGAATGAAGATATGAGGGTACCAATCAGTACGAATTTTTTTTCTTCGGACATTGTATGTAATAGAGATGTCAAAAATAAATTCCTATTTAAATAACATCGTTTTTGTTTTTTCTTCTATTTCTTTTTTTGTCCCTAGTTATAATCCGATGTGCACGGATACATATTTTTTTATATTATGAAGAAATCCATGGAATAAATTAAATATAGATAATCAATAGAAAGAGTAATCCATTTTGAAATGTCTTTCACATCCAACTATAAAAATGAGTAACCTCTTTATTTTTGAATGGCGGTTCCAAAGAAACGTACTTCTATGTCAAAAAAGCGTATTCGTAAAAATATTTGGAAGAGAAAGGGATATCGGGCCGCGAGAAAAGCGTTTTCTTTAGCTAAATCTGTTTCTACCGGACATTCTAAAAGTTTTTTAGTGCGACAATAAACAATAATAGTAATAAAGCTTTGGAACAATCTGAATGAGCATGACTCGATGAATTGTATAATTTATAAGATGAATGATTCGCATTAACTAATGTTTTGAACTCATCAATATGAGATAGGACTGGCTAGTGTGGTATATAGAATAAGAATTCTTCTGTCTACTGGGTTTTAAAAGTTTTTAAAAAGGGTCCTATTTATTTTTTGTTTTGTTTGAAAAAACAAAAGAAGTAATTAGACACAAGATACACAATTTTACTTTTCGTTATAGTAAATTTTGATAATTCGAGAGATGAGGATTCTCATTTTCCTATCCATTCACTTTTCAGAATAAAAAAATACGAATATATCATATATTAATATATATTAATATATGATATATCCACTTTTTTTCTAAATAAATTGTATTTTTCAAATACAGTACAATTCCGATAGAGATTGAAACTCTTTTGTTATATACCTAGCCCAATACCTAATTGGGTTGGTAAATCCTAACACGAATTCTGTATACTGTATACAATGAGGATGAAGATCCAAATCATTAATACAGTTTTGATCCCAAGCTATCGAAAAATTTCTCAAAATGCCTTTGATGTCGTGATGAAATTTTGATACATCAAAAATCCTATTTATTTTCTTTTGTTCATTGAGAAAATCCATCTTTTTTTTTTTTTTATTTCGGATCCATGAAATCAGAAAAATGAATTATCAAAAAATTAGATAGAAAAAGGGACGATATCTTAGTTCTAGACCTCAACTGAGGACATAACTATCTAGTTTCAACTGCTCCAGGAGCACTTATACTACATGAAAGTTTATTGTGAAAACTGATATCATACCATGATAATCAAAATTATTGAACGTTCAAATATAAATGAGCGAGTCTTTATTCATCGATATTCATCGATTCTAATGTTTTCTAAAATATATTGTCTTGAATCCTTCAATCTCGACGATTGAACATGCATGGGCTATTATTACTTCGAGCAAGCCGCCATGGTGAAATCGGTAGACACGCTGCTCTTAGGAAGCAGTGCTAGAGCATCTCGGTTCGAGTCCGAGTGGCGGCATATTCTAAAAGGGCCCCAACGGATCCTATAATCAATCCAATTACGGATTCCCATTCCGTTCTGTAATTGAAGGACCCCCCCCCTTTTTTTTAGGATTTTTTTTTTATGATATTTTCGACTTTAGAACATATATTAACTCACATCTGTTTTTCGATCATTTTAATTGTCATTACGATTCATTTGATTACCTTATTAGTCCATGAAATAGGACTATATAATTTGTCAGAAAAAGGCATGATAGCTACTTTTTTCTGTATAACAGGATTATTAGTTTCTCGTTGGATTTATTCCGGACATTTTCCGTTAAGTGATTTATATGAATCATTAATATTTCTTTCATGGAGTTTCGCCATTATTCATATGGTTCCTAAAATACGGAACCATCCAAATTCTTTAAGCACAATAACCGCGCCAAGTACTATTTTTACCCAAGGCTTTGCCACTTC